AGGTAGCTAAGCTAATCTAGTTCCCTATACACGAGTCTGTTGTCATTCTACTGCAACAGTTGTACTGGAATGATGAATACCTTGAGCAGGTAGAAATAGAAAGAATTTTGCTAAAAAGGAAAAAGACTTTCTTTCTAAAGGAAGAAAGATGCTAATTTGATTAATATTAGTAAATCCAATGAGTGAGTTTATGCTTCACTAATTGAATGATAAATGACTACAAGCGAAGGAGATAGACGGTTTAAACAAAAAAAGACCCAAAATTTCAAACACGTGTCTAGAATCACAGGAAAACTACAAACAAAAATGGTGAAAATTAGCTCGTTAGGAGCCCATCCAAGATCGTTGTAGACCCAACGAATTAGTAGTTCCCAACCGCGGGTGGAATGAAATCCAACAAAAAAATCAGTAACTAAAAGAATAAAAAAAGCTTTTATTGAGTCATTTAAGTTATAGAAGAATTCCTGAACCCAAGAATTCAAAATGACAAGTTCTTCTTTACCCAGAAAAAAAGAACCGCTTAGAATAGCCAAACAGATTATATCTGTTGAGAAATGCAAAATGATATGGAGATGATCCTCATTATCTATTTTAGCCAATTGTATTATTTCCTTTTGTATTCCTATAGGAGGTTTTTGTACATGTGTCTCCGGTTTCTCTTTTATCATTTCGTCCAAGAGAAAAAGTTCTTCTAATTCTATGAATCCTTCTAGAATTCTTTTTTCTTGAATATCCGTTAAGAAAGTTTCGGATTGCCTGGTATTCCACCAATTCTTAATCCAAAGTTCCAGACATTTGTTAAAAGAGAAAGAGACCCCCCAAGGCAAAAGTACGATAAATAAAAGATATAGGAAAGAAGGCAATGCTTTCTTTTTTTTCATTTTCTGTAAATTGAGTTGTTAATGAATCCGCTTCATTCGCTGACTCTATTTCATTCGCTGACTCTATATGATATTTCTTTTCTTTGAAGCAAAAATTCTATAACAAGGTTTGAGACCTTGTGTTTGTATCTATTTCTCTTTTTGTATACTAGTAAAATTTCATTGTATTGGGTTCTTTCTTAGATCTAAATGGAGTGGAATAGAGAAATAGAATAAAAAAAAAAGAAAAGACTCTTCATATAAAAATGGAAGAATATTATGCCATATATCTCACTTGGACAAAACAAATTATAAGTAATTTTCTCTTATCCTCGTTTGTTCCTTCCTTTAGATAAATACTCGAAAATCCCCCTACAATTGCAAAAAATTGCACGCGTACCAATTGAAGTATTTATTGATACTCAAAATACTTCAATTGGTACGCGCAAGAAATAGGCCAATTCGGCAGCTTTTTGTTCAATTTCTCGTGGAGTAAAAAACTTCTCATCAGTACGAGTCAAGGGAATGACCCCCTGGCCTCGGATTTCCATATAAAGGATACGACGAGGATAAAGACCCTCTTTAACCTGAATTCTAATTGATTGGATATCCCGCACAAGGAATCGAAGGAAAATGCGACGTTTTATCCCAGGGAAGCCCCAACGAAAAATGCACACTATTCCTTCTTTTCTATCGAATCGATCATAACCACTGCCCACATTCCACAAAATAGTGCACCACAAATAGGAGCTAATGAATAGGCCCGCGATTCCGTAGAAAGACATCACGATCCCCTGTGGAAAAAAAAGAATTTGTTGAGATGGAAGTACGGATATCATATTCTTACCAAGATAACTGGAAGCCCCAACCGCTAAGAATCCTAATGAACCTATAAAAAGAATACAGGCCCAGAAAAAATTACCTCTTTTTCGAGAACCTTTTAGAAGTTCTATCCATATGTGTTCTGATCGCCAATTCATATTAGATATACTAAATCCAGCAGCGGTCAATTGAAATTGAGAGAATAAGCTAAATGATTTTGACTTGACTTTTTTTATTCTGAAATAGCCTTCAGCAGCTAGTAATCCTGTGAAATAATTGGTTAGATACATTGACTTTCTATTCAAAAAAAATTTCTGGATCCACTTAAAAAAACTCGCTATACTCGGTTACGCATATGGATGCATTTATGTCGTAGCCTATATCTGCATCCATAGACGTTTTTCATTTTTGTGTAGAAAGAACTACATACCCTATCATATTATATTACACTAATTAATATCTGTATTATGATCCTGGAAATACATTCAGAAAATTTTGCCCCGTCGGTTCTAGACAATCTTATTTTTCTGCACATAAAGAAATAAAGAAGCCATTGCAATTGCCGGAAATACTAAGCCTACTAAAGGCACGAAAATAGAGGGTAAGTTTAAATCTGTCATAGAATATGTGTCTCAATTCAAATTTACTTTTTCTATCTATTTGTCTATTTGAAATATATCTTAAGATTCTTCTGATATAATTAAGTATATCTATTATAAGGAATATTGACTATTGTATTTTTGAGTTTACAAAATAAAGATTTTTTATAGAATACTAAAGTATTCTATAAAAGTATTTTATATCTATAAAAAAAATGAATGGAATGGATAATAAGAAAACTCCAAAAAGGGAACTAATTTAAAATATTTTCTTTTTCTTTTCCCATTCTCATGGTCTTTCTATCCTTCTAATCGAACTTGAAATTGGATTCAAAAGAAAGCGATTGTGAAAATAAAAGAAATACTTCTTTCAGAATACCCTTTAACTTTAATAACTTTAAAAAGTAGAAATGGAATAGAATAACCCGGTTGAAGGGTAATGATCATACGTCTGTAATGCATTGTATGTCCCAGAATAGGTCCCATTCTTCTACCCTTTCCGGGTAGTCGATGGCTATTCACAGCTACTACCTTAACACCAAAGAAGAGTTCGACCCAATGCTTTATTTCTGTCTTAGTGAATCCCGATTCGACATTAAAAGTATATTGATTCTTTCCCAATAAACGAAGACTCTTTTCTGTAAATACTGCGTATTTGATTCCATTATCGTATGATAATACTCAATTTTTATTTGTATTTGTTTATTGTATTATACCTTTCTATATTCTAGATATATAGAATAGAAGAATCTCGATTTGTCAAGTCTCATAATCGTATCAAGATCTATGTAAATTCGGCTCAATCTTAAAAAAAAAGATTGAGCCGAATTTAATTGCAATCAATTAGAAGAATAAAGAAGAATTACTGCATTTCGTAACTTATTTTTTCTCTTTCTATTTCGCTTCTTTTTTATTTTATTTAGACCTTCTTTATATCTAGTTTTATCTACTTAATCGATGGTATCTACCGGCTTGAAATCGAATTTGATCGCCTTCCATACTTCACAAGCTGCGGCTAGTTCAGGACTCCATTCGCAAGCTTGTTTGATAATTTCATTACCTTCACGAGCAAGATCGCGCCCTTCGTTACGAGCTTGTACACAGGCTTCTAAAGCCACTCGATTAGCTGCTGCACCAGGTGCATTTCCCCAAGGATGTCCTAAAGTTCCTCCACCAAATTGTAATACAGAATCGTCTCCAAAGATTTCGGTCAGAGCTGGCATATGCCAAACATGAATACCCCCTGAAGCCACCGGTATAACACCTGGCATGGATACCCAGTCCTGAGTGAAAAAGATACCGCGAGAACGATCTTTTTCAATAAAATCATCGCGCAATAAATCAACAAAACCTAAAGTCATTTCGCGTTCCCCTTCTAACTTACCCACTACTGTACCGGAGTGGATATGATCTCCCCCAGACATACGCAATGCTTTAGCTAATACACGGAAATGTATACCATGATTTTTCTGTCTATCAATAACTGCATGCATTGCTCGGTGAATGTGAAGAAGTAGGCCGTTGTCGCGGCAATAATGAGCCAAACTAGTATTTGCGGTGAATCCTCCAGTTAAGTAGTCATGCATTACAATAGGAACCCCTAATTCTCTTGCAAACACAGCTCTCTTAATCATTTCTTCGCATGTACCTGCAGTCGCATTCAAGTAATGGCCCTTGATTTCACCGGTTTCGGCTTGTGCTTTATAAATTGCTTCGGCACAAAAGACAAAACGGTCTCTCCAGCGCATAAATGGTTGTGAGTTTACGTTTTCATCATCTTTGGTAAAATCAAGTCCACCGCGTAGACACTCATAACACGCTCTACCATAATTTTTTGCGGATAATCCCAATTTTGGTTTAATTGTACATCCCAATAAAGGACGACCATACTTGTTCAACTTATCCCTTTCAACTTGGATACCGTGAGGCGGGCCTTGGAAAGTTTTTGAATAAGTAGGGGGAATTCGTAGATCCTCCAAACGTAGAGCGCGTAGGGCTTTGAAACCAAATACGTTACCCACAATGGAAGTAAACATGTTAGTAACAGAACCCTCTTCAAATAGGTCTAATGGATAAGCTATATAACAGATATATTGATCTGCCTCCCCAGGAACGGGCTCGATGTGATAGCATCGTCCTTTGTAACGATCAAGACTGGTAAGTCCATCAGTCCAAACAGTTGTCCATGTACCAGTAGAAGATTCCGCAGCTACTGCAGCCCCTGCTTCTTCAGGCGGAACCCCGGGCTGAGGAGTTACTCGGAATGCTGCCAAGATATCAGTATCCTTGGTTTCGTACTCCGGGGTGTAGTAAGTCAATTTATAATCCTTAACACCAGCTTTAAATCCAACACTTGCTTTAGTTTCTGTTTGTGGTGACATAAGTCCCTCCCTACAACTCATGAATTAAGAATTCTCACAACGACAGGGTCTACTCGATATCGATTAGGCATAAATGAAACCTTTGCAAAAATCTAAAAAAAATATTCAATTAATATCAACTCATTAAAAAAAAAAAGGAGTATGCTTAAGTTAATGAATATGTTTCATTCATATCTAACGCGTACACCCTGTGTACGTTTTATCCTATAGGAATTCTACTATAGGAATTCGATCAATAGGAATTGAGTTGTTGTTATGGTAAGTTAACATGGTTCGTTATTAAACCGTGGATTTGATTTACCAAATCCATCATTATTGTATACTCTTTGATAGATATAGCGCAACCCAAACCAATCACAAATCCTTATTTTACAATTTGAAAGTTCTTAATAGGCCCCTTTCGTATTTTGAATCTAAATACCTAAATACTAAGAAAATTCTCTGTTGACAGCAATCTATGCTTCACAGTAGTATATATTTTGTATATCGAAGTCCTAGATAGGAGAGTAGAGTAGGCACAGATCCTTTCACAAAAGGCGAAATGTATATATAAAAAGATTGATTGAACTTTCCAACGGACTCATTCCATGAGTAAATGATTGAATGGAATTCGCTTGGGCAACGAAATCAAGTGCTAGTCCCCTTTTCTTTTTATTGAATTAACTAATTCTTTTCTTTTTGACTTTTGGATTTTTAGATATTTTTTTTTGATTTGGCATTATTCAACAAGAAAAAAAGAAAAATTTCGACAAATTCCGTTTTTTGAAAATTATGTGATAATTATGAGAACTAATCCTACTACTTCGCGTCCCGGGGTTTCCACAATTGAAGAAAAAAGCGCCGGGCGTATTGATCAAATTATTGGACCTGTGCTGGATATTACCTTTCCCCCGGGCAAGTTGCCTTATATTTATAACGCTTTGATAGTCAAGAGTCGAGACACTGCCGATAAGCAAATTAATGTCACTTGTGAGGTACAACAATTATTGGGAAATAATCGAGTTAGAGCTGTAGCTATGAGTGCTACAGACGGGTTGATGAGAGGAATGGAAGTGATTGACACTGGAGCTCCTCTCAGTGTTCCAGTCGGTGGAACTACTCTCGGACGAATTTTTAACGTTCTTGGGGAGCCTATTGACAATTTAGGTCCTGTAGATACTAGTGCAACATTCCCTATTCATAGATCCGCGCCTGCCTTTATCGAGTTAGATACGAAATTATCTATCTTTGAAACAGGTATTAAGGTGGTCGATCTTTTAGCTCCTTATCGGCGTGGAGGAAAAATCGGACTATTTGGGGGGGCAGGGGTAGGTAAAACAGTACTCATCATGGAATTAATCAATAACATTGCTAAAGCTCATGGAGGCGTATCCGTATTTGGCGGAGTAGGGGAACGGACTCGTGAAGGAAATGATCTTTATATGGAAATGAAGGAATCAGGAGTAATTAATGAAAAAAATATTGAGGAATCAAAGGTAGCTCTAGTCTATGGCCAAATGAATGAACCGCCGGGAGCTCGTATGAGAGTTGGTTTAACTGCCCTAACTATGGCAGAATATTTCCGAGATGTTAATAAGCAAGACGTGCTTTTATTCATCGATAATATCTTTCGTTTTGTTCAAGCAGGATCGGAAGTATCCGCCTTGTTAGGGAGAATGCCCTCCGCAGTGGGTTATCAACCTACCCTTAGTACAGAAATGGGTTCTTTGCAAGAAAGAATTACTTCTACCAAAAAGGGATCTATAACTTCGATACAAGCAGTTTATGTACCTGCGGACGATTTGACCGACCCTGCTCCTGCCACAACATTTGCACATTTGGACGCTACTACCGTACTTTCCAGAGGATTAGCTTCCAAGGGTATTTATCCCGCAGTAGATCCTTTAGATTCAACTTCAACTATGTTACAGCCTCGGATCGTTGGCAACGAACATTATGAAACTGCGCAAAGAGTTAAGGAAACTTTACAACGTTACAAAGAGCTTCAGGACATTATCGCAATTCTTGGGTTGGATGAATTATCGGAGGAAGATCGTTTAACTGTAGCAAGAGCACGAAAAATTGAGCGGTTCTTATCACAACCGTTCTTTGTGGCAGAAGTTTTTACCGGTTCTCCAGGAAAGTATGTTGGTCTTGCAGAAACAATTAGGGGATTTCAACTAATCCTTTCCGGAGAATTAGACAGCCTACCGGAACAGGCTTTTTATTTGGTGGGGAACATCGATGAAGCTAGCACGAAAGCTATAAACTTAGAAGAGGAGAGCAAATTGAAGAAATGAAATTAAATCTTTACGTACTGACTCCTAAACGAATTATTTGGGATTGTGAAGTGAAAGAAATCATTTTATCTACTAATAGTGGCCAAATTGGTGTATTACCAAACCACGCCCCCATTAACACAGCTGTAGATATGGGTCCTTTGAGAATACGCCTCCTCAACGACCAATGGTTAACAGCAGTTCTGTGGAGTGGTTTTGCGAGAATAGTTAATAATGAGATCATCATTTTAGGAAATGATGCAGAACTGGGTAGTGACATTGATCCAGAAGAAGCTCAACAGGCACTTGAAATAGCCGAAGCTAACTTGAGTAGAGCTGAGGGTACGAAAGAATTGGTTGAAGCGAAGCTAGCTCTGAGACGAGCTAGGATACGAGTCGAGGCTGTCAATTGGATTCCCCCATCCAATTGAAGACAATCCAAAGGTTTCGTTAATACAAAGAAAAGGGAAAGAAGGGTAGAAAAAGTTATTAGATAGCGAAGCGAAGTAAGTCGAATGCTATCTAGTAATTTTTCTACCTACCTACCTACTATTGGATTTGAACCAATGACTCCCGCCGTATGAAAGCAATACTCTAACCACTGAGTTAAGTAGGCAATTTATCACCACAAAAGAAGCCCCATTACTTCGATCGATTATAGACAGAATCCTTTTTATAAGCAATACCGCTCCATTATTGGTATATTTATGTTATATAGTAAACAGATCAAAGGGATATCATCTGGCATTGGAGAATATTCATCTTGACAAGAAATTATCTATATGTTAAGATATCTCTGACAAGGGCTATAGCTCAGTTCGGTAGAGCAACTCGCTTACACGTGCGCCAATGCTTTTCAAGGGAACTTATTATGCAATGAACATAATTGGTCTTATTGCAAAATCAATGTCTTACTTCATGGATTCGAAAGAATAGGAGAACTGTCGCCTGACAAACAGTTGGTTCAGTCCGATTCAGGTGCCAATTCAGGTGCCTAATCAAATAGAACCCCTATTGATTTGCTAGTTGATAAGGTAAATATCCAGCCCACTCAATGCTAGGCGTAATGAGGATAAGGGCCTCCAAAAAACTTCTTTTCGTTCTATGAACTTTAAGGTGTATGAAGTCTCATAGTCAACTCTTGCAGCGGAACGATAGAGACTCCATTTCACTTAGGTTGATTTAATTTAGGCCGGAGGCAGACCTAAGTCAAGGTAATCCTCCTTTGAAACACTTTGGTATTGCTCCTAGATAGATCATAATAAAAATAATCAATCAGAGCACGGGGAGCCATCTTATTATCTTTCCATAAAGAAAAACTATGGTGGATTAACTGATCTTTACATCAGTTGATGAAAGAGCCCAATGCAGAAAAATGCATGTTGGGTCTTTGAAACAGTTCGAATCATTTCGATAATAATCCGTTTGATCTGTTTTACCGAGAAGGTCTACGGTTCGAATCCGTATAGCCCTAATATATACGTCTTTTTTTTTTCATTTTAGGATGGATATCTTATGTTTCCTTTAGTATAGTTTTCTTTTTCTTATTAGTACTTGTTTATAGACTCGACAGTCGATTGCGACATAGAATAGAAAAAAAAGCATTACCATAGGCTCATTCATCGAAAATCATAGAGACAGGAAACGAAAAAAGAATTTCCTTCAAATCAATAGAAGGAAGGATCCCTTACTTGATTTGAATTCCATCCTCCTTCAAATAGGATATGCTCTAAGTCCCTAGACTTTCCTATAATGACTGCAACGACTTTCTCCGTTTTGCGAATTCCTATTTTGTTTGAAGTATATTACTATATATTATCAAAATGGATACATTATCTAAATCGATCTACTTTAGAAAAAAAAAAAGAAAAGGTAAATAATAAAACAGAATATTCTGTTTCAGAATTCTGAAATAGAGTTTTTTTTAGTATTACGCCTCCTTAGACTGCATACATTAGTCATCCTATTTTAATTAGGTCCTAATCTAATTAGGAGTAAGTATTTTCTTTTTTATTTAATAATCTCTGACTATCATTAACTAAAGAGTAGAGCAATTCTTTTTTCTAGAGATTCCAGAGAAAGCGAGACAAAGTGAAGCGAAAGAGTTTTCTTTGTATTGTATAAGAATTAGGTCTATACCATATCTAAATAGAAGAGAAATTCAAAAGAAAGGGAGTGGGGATTCTATTGGATGAATCCTTAAGGAAGACGTGGCACAAAAGAAACAAAGGCTAAAGTAAGCGCTCTTTGTCTTTGGTTTGAGCAAAACGGATTCTTGTTTCACCGAGGAAAAGAGATAAGTTCTGGATAAATTGACAATGCCAACTTGAATTGACTAATTCAGTTCCGCCTATTCCACATTAATGGGAGTACATTTATGTTTCTGCTTCACGAATATGATATTTTTTGGACATTTCTAATAATAGCAGGCCTTATTCCTATTTTGGTATTTTGGATTTCTGGGCTTTTAGCCCCGGTTAGTGAAGGACCAGAGAAGCTTTCTAGTTATGAATCGGGTATAGAACCCATGGGGGGGGCCCGGTTACAATTCCGAATACGCTATTACATGTTTGCGCTAGTTTTTGTTGTTTTTGATGTGGAAACGGTCTTTCTCTACCCTTGGGCAATGAGTTTCGACGTATTGGGTGTATCCGTTTTTATTGAAGCTTTCATTTTTGTGCTTATCCTAGTTGTTGGTTTAGTTTATGCATGGCGAAAAGGAGCCTTGGAATGGTCTTAAGTGAATATTCAGACAAAAAAAAAAAAGAAGGAAAAGATTCCATTGAGACAATTATGAGTTTGATTGAGTTTCCGTTACTTGACCAAACAAGTTCCAATTCCGTTATTTCAACTACACCAAACGATCTTTCGAATTGGTCAAGACTCTCCAGTTTATGGCCCCTTCTATATGGTACCAGTTGTTGTTTCATTGAATTTGCTTCATTAATAGGCTCACGATTCGACTTTGATCGTTATGGATTGGTACCAAGATCAAGTCCTAGGCAAGCGGACCTAATTTTAACAGCCGGGACGGTAACAATGAAAATGGCTCCATCTTTAGTGCGATTATACGAGCAAATGCCTGAACCGAAATACGTCATTGCTATGGGAGCCTGTACTATTACAGGGGGAATGTTCAGTACGGATTCCTATAGTACTGTTCGGGGAGTTGATAAGTTAATTCCTGTGGATGTCTACCTGCCGGGTTGTCCGCCTAAACCAGAGGCTGTTATAGATGCCCTAACGAAACTTCGTAAGAAGATATCGCGAGAAATACTTGAGGATCGAATTCTATATCAAAGTCAAAAGAAAAATCGATGTTTTACTACCAGTCACAAGCTTTATGTTCGGCGCAGTACTCATACTGGAACTTACGAACAAGAATTGTTCTATCAATCACCATCTACTTTAGATATATCTAAAGAAACTTTTTTCAAATCCAAAAGTCCAGTATCTTCCTACAAATTAGTGAATTAGGATGGGTTCTTTTGTGCAGAAAAAGAAAGAAAGACCAGTGCAATCTTTCATACTTGCATTTGATGAAATATTTATACAAAGGGGGAGAGATAAAGACAATGCAGCAGGGTTGGTTATCTAATTGGCTAGTCAAACATGAGGTGGTTCATAGATCTTTGGGCTTCGATCACCGAGGAATAGAAACTTTACAAATAAAAGCAGGGGATTGGGATTCCATTGCTGTCATTTTATATGTATATGGTTACAATTATTTACGTTCCCAATGTGCTTATGACGTAGCACCCGGTGGATCTTTAGCTAGCGTTTATCATCTTACGAGAATACAGTATGGTATAGATAACCCAGAAGAAGTATGCATAAAAGTCTTTGCCAAAAAGGATAATCCTAGAATCCCGTCTGTCTTTTGGGTTTGGAGAAGTGCCGATTTTCAAGAACGCGAATCTTATGATATGGTGGGAATTTCTTATGATAATCATCCACGCCTTAAACGTATCTTAATGCCGGAAAGTTGGATAGGCTGGCCTTTACGTAAGGACTATATAACCCCCAATTTCTATGAAATACAAGATGCTCATTGAATGATAATAAATTCATGCTCACTTATACAACACAACTCCAAATTTTATTAAAGTCAAGGAATATTTTTACGTTCCGTTCCTAGACGAAATGAAATACCTATTATATTCCAATTAATTCCTATTATACAAAAAGGTTCAGATAGACCGAGCAAAGAAGGGCTTCATTTAGATGTTCCCTTTTGGAACATCACATATTCGTTTCCTTCGTATGAACAGAAAAATATAATGACTCAAAGAAGTTCCTACCGCGAACTTTGTACCGCGCGCATTACTTAGAAGAACTAGGAAAGTAAGATAAACAGGAATCTAAAAATATTCTTCGGAATAGCAGAATAGAAACTTAATAAGAAATCCAAAAATGAAGAAAAGGGCACCTAATCTCACCTCCTTCTATACCATAAAGACCATAAAGAAAAGAACCAGAGATTTTAACCCTTTTCTAAAAAGAAAAGGAAGTGTTTAGAGATTTATCTACTTAGTCTATACTAAGTATATTATTAATGAATATGTACCCCAATCCATCTCGAGGTATTTGTCTCAATATCTATTCAGTAGATCCTTTTTTTTTCTGTGCCAGGAACCAGATTTGAACTGGTGACACGAGGATTTTCAGTCCTCTGCTCTACCAACTGAGCTATCCTGACCCTTTCTTGTGCATCATCCTAGTAGAGTATTTGCATCTATGTCAATTAAAGGGACTAAAAAATAAATAAAGTATTCCATTCTAAATTTGGAAATGGGGGGATAGTCCTATGCATTGTGGATGGCTTACTTAATAAGCCTTAAAAATCTAATTAATAATCGAGATTCCTTGTCGATACTCTACTCTAAGAAAAAGGAAATCATCTATTTAATGAATAGCATAAGATTCATTGCGTTATCTTCGCACTCCTTTGTGAAAGAGTAGAATGAGAAAGCCAATGAATCTTAAACCCATTGATAAAAGAAAAAAAGGATAAATACTAGGGTTAGGGAATAAAAGAAGGTTTGTTGGGGATAGAGGGACTTGAACCCTCACAACTTATAAAGTCGACGGATTTTCCTTTTACTAGAAATTTCATTGTTGTCAGTATTGACATGTAGAATGGGACTCTCTCTTTATCCTCGTACGATTAATCCACTTTTTAAAAGATCTCGAAAACAATGAATTGAAGGATTTGATTACTCAATATTCGATTGGAATGGATTCACAATAATTCTAAAAAAATTCAGAATTTTCTATTTCATAATCATTCCTAATTTCATTCTAAAAAAAAAAAGAACCTATATTATGTTATGATATGGATTCCGTGATTAATCGTTTGCTATGTCAGTATCTATACGTGTGTATTAGACGTATAAAGACCCTCTTTCTCTAATTTCGAGGGAATTCCACTACCAACACAACATAATTACCTCGATTCGTTAGAACAGCTTCCATTGAGTCTCTGCACCTATCCTTTTCCTTTGGGTTCTAGTTCGAGAACCACTTGTTTTTCAAAAAAGGGATTTGGCTCAGGATTGCCCATTTTTCATTCCAGGGTTTCTCTGAATTTGGAAGTTACCACTTAGCAGGTTTCCATACCAAGGCTCAATACAATCAAGTCCGTAGCGTCTACCTATTTCGCCATATCCCCATTTTCCTTTTCTTTGAAACCCAGATTCCTTGTGTAATTTCATCCATCTATTAGTTTTTTTTGAATCATTGAATTCATTATTCGACGTAGCCTAGCAGCTCATCTCTATTTGAGAGACCCCCCTCCCTTATTGCAATTCAGAATTGCATTGATTCTATCGTTGATATATTTGCAATTCAATCGCAATGAATATATCCAAAAGTTTTTGTCTCCCCCGCCTCCCTCCTTCCCTTTTTAGAGTATTCAAAATGATACTATAACGCTTGATATTCATTCCTTTTTTCTAATCTGAATTAGAAATTTCATTCGCTATGATTCTATCTTCTCCTTAGTGAAATATTTATCCTTAAATTAGAAAAAAAAAAATATCTCAAAAAATCAAAAAATGTATATAATAAAGAGAAAATGCCAAGAGATTGGCATTTTCTCTTTATTATATTATTCCTATATATATTATTCTTTTTCTATGTATTAGATTATTCGTCCGAGCCATATCAAAATGAAAATATCTGAAATCAAATTCAATATAGAAATTGGAATGGATTCTATTAGTCCATTTGCGAATTAGAGAAATAAAAAGAATAAATTCTATAATCAAATTCTATATATTTAAGAATATCATTTTAGTTACGCATATCAAGCTAACTTTATATTTATGAAATTCGAGTATTTTTTTCTAAGTAGAACTTCCAATTTCGAACTAGTTAATAACTAAGATTAATAATTAAGATCTGACATTTTACGGATTTCCTATATATATTTCTATTTGTTACACTATTTCTGTTATGTAAGCCCACTTAGCTCAGAGGTTAGAGCATCGCATTTGTAATGCGAGGGTCATCGGTTCAAATCCGATAGTCGGCTTTTTTCTCTATCGATGTTCCATGAACAAGAATCTCTCTTTTTCTCTGAATTAAATGGGGAGTCCAGGGTCTATTATGCCGTTCTACCTTACTCTTTTGCTAGATACAAAGAATAAAAATAAATAATATATATATACAAAAAATCCAGATGTTGATGAAATTCCATTTTTTTTGTGGTACTTTAGTAGATTTGACTCTGTTTATCCCTTAGTTTAATTTAGTTTAATTTAGTTTTAATTTCGATGTATTCCGTAATGTAAATAGAACGAAATTTATTGTGTAAAATGAAATTTCAATAAAATAAAAAAGGAGTCTTAATGTCCCGTTATCGAGGACCTCGTTTAAAAAAAATACGCCGTCTGGGAGCTTTACCAGGACTCACTAGAAAAACGCCTAAATCCGGAAGTAATCAGAAAAAGAAATTCCATTCTGGGAAAAAGGAGCAATATCGTATTCGTCTTCAAGAAAAACAGAAATTGCGTTTTCATTATGGTCTGACAGAACGACAATTACTTAGATATGTACATATCGCTGGAAAAGCAAAAAGGTCAACAGGTCAGGTTTTACTACAATTACTTGAAATGCGTTTGGATAATATCCTTTTTCGATTGGGTATGGCTTCAACCATTCCTGGGGCCCGGCAATTGGTTAACCATAGACATATTTTAGTTAATGGTCGTATAGTTGATATACCAAGTTTTCGTTGCAAACCCCAAGATATTATTACTACGAAGGATAACCAAAGATCAAAACGTCTGGTTCAAAATTCTATTGCTTCATCCGATCCGGGCAAATTGCCAAAGCATTTAATGGTTGACACATTGCAATATAAAGGACTAGTAAAAAAAATTCTAGATAGGAAGTGGGTCGGTCTCAAAATAAATGAGTTGTTAGTTGTAGAATATTACTCTCGCCAGACTTGAACTTAACAAAAAAGGAAAAGGTTCATAGAATTTTTTTTCCCTTCCCCCCTTTCCCCGAACTAAATCGACCTAGGGCTCTTAATTCGTATTTTCCCATTCACCTAGCAGAAATAGATTAACCCTAAGACTAGGATCCTTTTTTCTTTTTTGTTATTTCCTCTATGTGTATTTTACATACCACAGTAATTTGGTATAGATAATTTCTATTAAATAAGGGTATTATTGCTGGAATAAATTGTTAGTTAATTTGATACATTGTGATCGCTAACGTTGATCAATTAAGAGAAACGGAAAGAGAGGGATTCGAACCCTCGGTAAACAAAAGTCTACATAGCAGTTCCAATGCTACGCCTTGAACCGCTCGGCCATCTCTCCTCCATAATCTTATTATGGAAAATAAACAGAGTGAATAGCGAGTTTTCATATTCTTGCAGTACAAGTACAGCCACAACGGCTCGGGGATTCCATGGCTCTATTGGATGGAAAAATTCCTTTTCATCTAAGTGTAAGGATCCAGGGTTTTTTACTAAGAATTGCGCCTCCTCGAAAAGTTTTTCTTTGGGGAAAACCCAAATAAAAAGAGAATGGAGGAATTCTTCTTATTCCATAAGAAAATAAAGGAATCCTAGAATTCTATTTGCATAAGGTACGTTACACCATACAATCTAAATAAAAAGGTATGGGGCAATTAATGACTTTGAAAACGCGAAATAGCTGATGAGAGAAGTTGTTGTTGAGAAAAAGGAAAGTGGAATGAAATCCAGTCTTAGTCAAATATTTAATATCTCTTCTTATCCAAACAGAAGGAAAAAGAGACAATTTGAGCTGAGCGGAAAATCCACACCTCTCTTATCCATTTAGAGCATATGGATCGATTTAATTTATAAGAATCGAATGCTTTGTTTTTATGTTATTTTGTGATAGAATGAAAAGAATTCTATATAGAATGGGTTGGGAATTATGCCTAGATCCCGTATAAATGGAAATTTCATTGATAAGACCTCCTCGATTGTAGCCAATATTTTATTGCAAATAATTCCGACAACCTCGGGGGAAAAAAGGGCGTTTACTTATTATAGAGATGGTGCGATTTGACTCTTTTTTTTTTTTGTTTTTTTTTTAGCCCTACCTACATCTCCGTTTTACGAGAAAGAGAGGAGGTTCGCATAGAGAGAACAAAATTCGTAAAGGAAGCTCACGCTTGGGGAAGGTGAGGTGAACTAACAATTCCTTCTGTCGTGTATCCTCGATTGATGTGGCCTCAGATGCTCCAATTGTAGATTTGAGTATTGAGCGAAAGGTTACACCTACAGGATAGGTTCTGTATTACAGGCCAATCTGACTCTACTAGTACCAATAGGGAGCATAGGGGAGAAAAGCACTACACCTCGAAATAGGAATCAACAAGAGAAAAACTTTGTTAGAAATTAGCCCTTTCCTGATCGATATCAGGGTTGGGAAGAATGGTTGGGATAACAAACAACCATCAGGTTTGTACTTTGGATACCCTTATAACCATCAAAGGTCGTTGAAGTGGCTAATTCCTCTAAATAGGAGGCGTTGAGAACAAAGAAATTCTTGGAGCTATCACTTTCCTCTAGCATTAATAGAATTCATTGGTGTTAAGAAAAACCTCTTGGGGGAAGGTTGGCTAGAGATTTCTTGGAAAAATACCAGCCCCTTTCGGTCCATAATGAGATGGGACTAATTCTATTTTCATTCTATAGATTTTTCGTTTAGTACTATGTACAGAAGGGAGGAGCCGTATGAGATGAAAACCTCATGTACGGTTTTGGAACGGAGATTTTTTGACTAGAATGAACGACCGTAACGGATGTTGGCTCAATCCGAAGGAAATTATGCGGAAGCTTTGCAGAATTATTATGAAGCTACGCGACTAGAAATTGATCCCTATGATCGAAGTTATATACTATATAACATAGGCCTTATACACACAAGCAATGGAGAGCATACAAAGGCTTTGGAATATTATTTCCGGGCGCTAGAACGAAACCCCTTCTTACCGCAAGCTTTTAATAATATGGCCGTGATCTGTCATTACGTGCGACTATCTCCACTATAGAAAGAAGAAAAAAAAAGATAGGATGAAATTTTCTAGTTTTTACTAGAAAAAAGGGCTTTCTACATAGGGATCGTCAAAACAACGATTTTGCCCTATCAGCTGTAGGAAGGAAGGACACTTCACAAGAATCAAAATAGGAAGAAAGTAGAGCCTATACTACTATTCTATGGATAAAGCTCAAATTGATAGAGAAAACACCGTAAAGATCAAATAGTGAGCGACTGGGTCGATACAACTAAAAAAAAACTGCTTCATTATACCATGATATGGAACTAAATTTAGGAATCTGCTTATGTAATAGAGCCGATCCACTAAGGGATTAAGCAGCGGTGTGGTATCAGATCCCAAAGATAGTAAGTTCTTTTTTCTTTCTTATGGGAAAAAGTCTTTTTCGAGGATTCTATAGAAATTTCATATATGAAAGAAACGAAACCGAGATAGTTACCTTTCAGAAAATTCGAACGAAGGATATAGGTCTATCCTATGCTTCACTGTTCTGAAGGTGGGAGAAAAGATCAAACTGATTATTGATCAAAATTAGGGTTTGAAACTTAGGTAATTAACTTCTTCTGCTTAGCTCAACAAGAAATTGAATCTATTTTTGAGAAATCGAATTCAGTTAAGATAAGGGAAATTAAGATAGCAATTTCTGAGCCGTATGAGGTAGGAAACTCTCAAGTACGGTTCTAGGGGAAGGAACTGCCTATTCCGACCGAGGAGAACAGGCCATTCTACAAGGTGATTCGGAAATTGCGGAAGCTTGGTTTGATCAAGCTGCTGAGTATTGGAAACAAGCTATAGCGCTTACTCCGGGAAATTATATTGAAGCACAGAACTGGTTGAAGATTACGAAGCGCTTTGAATTTGAATAAGACCACTCCCCATTTTCATAAAAAGGGTGGTTTCGTTGTTGATCCATTAATCAAAAAATTTAGGTAGGAAGATCGAATCAAGAATTTCATTATATCCCTTTCTTCTACTTTCGAGTTTATAGCATATTTCATAAGGATAAACAATAGGGATAGGCTCTAGAACAGAAGTAATAAGGCAAATAAAAGGCGGCAATCTAAATCTAAATATTCCTCCACCTAATATATCAGGACGGTCTTATTTATAATTCTAATGAGTTATCTTGGGATTTAGAATCGAATAAAAAAATCTATATTATGCTCACTCAAGGAAAGTAGATATAGATAGGGGCTTATATCCTAAAAAAAAATACACTAGCTTCTTAAATTAAAACGTAAAAAATAAAAAGATTTTTTGTTACGTCGGGAAATAATTTTCCAGGATAACCCATGTCCGTTAGGCACCTAATCCTTATGTCATAATAGATCCGAACACTTGCCTCGGATTGACTTCAATTTCAATATATAATTGCTCCAGTGAATAACTAAAAAAAAAAAAATAGAAGGACGGTAGATAGTAAAGAAAAGGACTAATCATAATATCTATCTTTCAAAGATTCAATAAAAAGACAGTTGGCGGGTCTCTTTGTATGTCTTGTCCGGAAAGAGGAGGACTTAATGATTATTCGTTCGCCGGAACCAGAAGTTAAAATTGTTGTGGATAGGGATCCTGTAAAAACATCTTTTGAGGAATGGGCCAGACCCGGGCATTTCTCAAGAACAATAGCTAAGGGCCCTGATACTACCACTTGGATCTGGAACCTACATGCTGATGCTCACGATTTCGATAGTCATACCGGTGATTTGGAGGAAATCTCCCGAAAAGTCTTTAGTGCTCATTTCGGTCAACTCTCCATTATCTTTCTTTGGTTGAGTGGCATGTACTTCCACGGTGCCCGTTTTTCCAATTATGAAGCATGGCTAAGCGATCCTACTCACATTGGACCCAGTGCTCAGGTAGTTTGGCCAATAGTAGGGCAAGAAATTTTGAATGGTGATGTAGGCGGGGGTTTCCGAGGAATCCAAATAACCTCTGGGTTTTTTCAGATTTGGCGAGCATCTGGAATAACTAGTGAATTGCAACTCTATTGTACCGCAATCGGTGCATTGATTTTTGCATCGTTAATGCTTTTTGCTGGTTGGTTCCATTATCACAAAGCCGCTCCCAAATTGGCCTGGTTCCAAGATGTAGAATCCATGTTGAATCACCACTTAGCGGGGTTATTAGGACTTGGGTCTCTTTCTTGGGCGGGACACCAAATCCATGTATCTTTACCGATTAACCAATTTCTCGACGCTGGAGTTGATCCTAAAGAGATACCACTTCCTCATGAATTTATCTTGAATCGTGACCTTTTGGCTCAACTTTATCCTAGTTTTGCCGAAGGAGCAACCCCTTTTTTCACCTTGAATTGGTCCAAATACGCAGAATTTCTTAGTTTTCGCGGAGGACTAGATCCAATAACCGGTGGTCTATGGTTGAGCGATATTGCGCACCATCATTTAGCTATTGCTATTCTTTTCCTGATCGCAGGTCATATGTATAGAACCAACTGGGGTATTGGTCATGGACTTAAAGATATTTTGGAGGCTCATAAGGGCCCATTTACAGGACAAGGCCATAAGGGTCTCTATGAAATCCTAACAACGTCATGGCATGCTCAATTATCTCTTAACCTAGCTATGCTAGGCTCTACAACTATTGTTGTAGCTCATCATATGTACTCTATGCCCCCCTATCCATACCTAGCTACTGATTATGGTACACAACTTTCCTTGTTCACACACCACATGTGGATTGGCGGATTTCTAATAGTCGGTGCTGCTGCACATGCAGCCATTTTTATGGTAAGAGACTATGACCCAACTACTCGATACAACGATCTATTAGATCGCGTCCTTAGACACCGCGATGCAATCATATCCCACCTTAACTGGGTATGTATATTTCTAGGTTTTCACAGTTTTGGCTTGTACATTCATAATGATACCATGAGTGCTTTAGGCCGTCCCCAAGATATGTTTTCGGATACCGCCATACAATTACAACCCATCTTTGCTCAATGGGTACAAAATATCCATGCCGGCGCGCCTGGCGTAACAGCTCCTGGTGCAACAACAAGTACCAGTTTAACGTGGGGGGGTGGCGAGTTAGTAGCCGTAGGCGGCAAAGTCGCTTTGTTACCTATTCCATTAGGAACCGCGGATTTTTTAGTCCATCACATTCACGCATTTACCATCCATGTGACTGTATTAATACTTTTGAAAGGTGTTTTATTTGCTCGCAGTTCCCGTCTGATACCTGATAAAGCAAATCTTGGTTTTCGCTTCCCTTGCGACGGGCCTGGGCGAGGGGGAACATGTCAAGTATCCGCCTGGGATCATGTTTTCTTAGGTCTATTCTGGATGTACAATTCCATTTCGGTAGTCATTTTCCATTTCAGTTGGAAAATGCAGTCAGATGTTTGGGGTACTATAAGTGATCAAGGGGTAGTAACTCATATCACAGGGGGAAACTTTGCACAGAGTTCCATTACGATTAATGGTTGGCTCCGCGATTTCTTGTGGGCACAGGCATCCCAAGTAATTCAGTCTTATGGTTCTTCATTATCTGCATATGGTCTTTTTTTCT